ATTAAGTGAAACTAAAAAAGAAAAAGATTCTATAAAAACCCACAATCAGATAATTCATGAATCATTTAGTCAAATTCAATCTACAAATTGGACAAATTATTCACTGACAGAAAAAAAAATGAAAGATCTAACTGATAGAACAAATACAATCAGAAATAACATAGAAAGAATTGAAAAAGAGAAAAAAAAAATGATTCCGGAAATAAATATTAGTCATAATATAACAAGTTTTAATGCTAAAAGATTAGAATCAAAAAAAAAAATTTGGCAAATATTAAAAAGAAGAAATACTCGATTCCTTCGTAAATTATATTATTTTATAAAATTTTTCACTGAAAAAATATACATGGATTTATTTTTATCTATCATTACTATTCCCAGAATGAATATACAACTTTTTGTTGAAAAAACAAAAAAAAAAATTGATAAATCCATTTACAATAATGAAACCAATGAAACAAAATTTGAGAAAACAAATAAAAATCAAATTTACTTTATTTCCACTCTAAAAAAATCACTTTATAATATTTTTAATAAGAATTCACAGAATTTTTATGACTTATCCTCCTTGTCACAAGCATATGTATTTTACAAATTATCACAAACCCACGTTCTTAACTTGTATAAGTTAAGATCTATTCTTGAATATCACGGAACTTCTTTGTTTCTTAAAACTTCAATAAAAGATTATTTTGAAACACAAGGAATATTTCATTCTGAATTAAGACAGAAGAAACCTCCGAATTCGGAAATAAATCAATGGAAAAGCTGGTTAATAGGTCATTATCAATACAATTTATCTCCGATTACCTGGTCTAGATTAATAGCACAAAGATGGCGAAATAGAATTAATAAACGTCATACAACTCAAAATCAAGATTTAAACAGACAGGATTCCTATGAAAAAGATCAATTAATTCATTACAAGAAACAAAATTTTTACAAAGTCTATTCATTACCAAATGAAAAAGAAAATTTTCAAAAATACTATAGATATAATCTTTTATCCCATAGATCTATTAATTATGAACATAAGAGGGATCCATATATTTATGGATCAACATTCCAAAAAACTAAGAATCAAGAGAGTTCTTATAATTACAACAAAAAATTGTTTGATATATTAGGATTAGGGGGTAGCCCCATTAATAATTATTTAAAAAAAAATGATATTAGGGATATGGAAAAAATTCCGGATAGAAAATTTTTTGATTGGAAAATTTTCCATTTTTGTCTTAGAAAGACAATAGATATTGTAACCTGGATCAAGATCGATACCAACAGTAATAAAAATACTCAAACCGAGACTAATAATTATCAAATAATTAAAAAATTTGATAAAAAAAAGTTTTTTTTTCTTACGATTCATCAAGAAATCAATTCACCCAATCAAAAAAAAAAAATTTTTGATTGGATGGGAATGAATGAAAATATACTAAGTCGTTCCATATTGAATTTAGACCTTTGGTTTTTCCCAGAATTTATACTACTTTATAATACATATAAAATGAAACCGTGGGGTATACCAAGTAAATTTCTTCTTTTAAATTTTAATTTTAATATAAATGAAAGGGATAATGAAAAGAAAAACACCAATAGAAAACAAAAAGGGGCTATACCATCGAATGAAAAATTTTCTTTTGAATTACCAAATCAAAATCAAAAAGAAAAAGAACCTGCAGGCCAAAGAGATCTTAGATCAAATACACAAAATAAAGGAAACCTTATATCTGTTTTCTCAAACCACCAAAAAGATATTGAAGAAAATTATTCGGAATTAGATATAAAAAAACATAAGAAAAAAAAACAATCCAAAAGCAATACAGAAGCAGAGCTAGATTTCTTCCTGAAAAGGTATTTACTTTTTCAATTAAGATGGAATGATACTTTGAATCAAAGAATGATCAATAATATCAAAGTATATTGTCTCTTGCTTAGACTGAGAAATCCAAGAAAAATTACTCTATCTTCTATTCAAAAGAGAGAAATTCATCTGAATATAATGCTGATTCAGAAGAATTTAACTTTTACAAAATTAATGAAAAAAGAGCTATTGATTATCGAACCCCTTCGTCTGTCTGTAAAAACTAAAGGACAGTTTATTATGTATCAAACCATAGGTATTTCATTAGTTCATAAAAGTAGGTATCAAAAATACCGAGAACAAAAATATGTTAATAAGGGGAATTTTGATAAATCTATTTTAAAGCATCATCAAAGGATAACTAGAAATATAGACAAAAATAATTACGATTTGCTTGTTCCTGAGACTATTTTAGCGTCTAGACGTCGTAGAGAGTTGAGAATTCTAATTTGTTTCAATTCAAAGACCTGGAATAATTTTTTGAATGAAAATCAAGATCTTAATAGAGATAAAATTCAATTAATTAAATTAAAGTTCTTTCTTTGGCCCAATTATCGATTAGAAGATTTAGCTTGTATCAATCGTTATTGGTTTGATACTAATAACGGCAGCCGTTTCAGTATGTTAAGAATACAT